AGGACGGGGCTTGTCGATACTTGATTTATAGAATACATAGTTCTATAAAAGACTGTAAGTTGTTTTCTCAAAACCTGCCTCTGTTTGGGCCGCTACCCAGAACCCAAACAGATATACCAATAGGGATGAGGTAAGGCTTACTTATTAATTCCAGAACTACGAAAGTAAGAGGTCAAAAATCTTGGTATCCAAAGGTTCCTAAAGGACATTCCATTTTTGCTCCTAGGATTGAAGAAAAGATTATACGAAAGACTATCAAGACTTCCTAATTATCTTACACTACCTACACTAACGTAGGGTCTACTGACTCCGTCTGGAATTAGATTGGATAGGCTAATGGGAAATCAATTTAGGAGTTGTGGAAAGGACTGAAGATACTTTGTATCCATACTTACGAGAGACTCCGAGTACTCAAACATTCAATCAGGATGGTTGGTCGGCTCTTATCTTATAGAATAACAGAGTCAAAGTAAAAAAAAAAAAGATTTCTTTGGTCGTGTAAGGAGATTACAAAAAAAATGTATGTAATAATGGTAGTGATGTCTCCCCATTCTTTCACAGAAAGAAAGACAGTAAGGCTTAGATCAAATAGGAAATGTAGGTATCCAATAGATAGTTATCTATCTTGATGGTATATTTTTTTTTTTTTTTCCTTATGAAAGAAAGGTAACAAAACAAACAATAGGTCTTACTATTCCCACATGTTCCATTAGGAGCATTCCTTTGCAATTTGCAAGGAAAAGGTGTGTGTATCGTATTTTTACTTAATACTTCCCAGTTCTACCATAAATCCTATAAAGAATCTGTTACGAGTGGATTCATTGAATTGGTTCATCAATAGCCTTAAGTCAGAATCCTATTTTGACTCTGCGCCATTGATTCTACTATGATTATTGATCAATAATGGAATAATTCCTTCATAGAAATGGGAGATATAATTCACATGGATATAGTAAGTCTCGCTTGGGCTGCTTTAATGGTAGTCTTTACATTTTCCCTTTCACTCGTAGTATGGGGAAGGAGTGGACTCTAGGTATATTAATAATTGATTGAGTAATCGATTGAGTAATCGATTGAGTAATCGATTGAGTAATCGAATTGTATCAATTGTTTAATTGATCGTTTTGCATTGATCGTTTTTCGAAGCTTTATTTTTAGAAAGCTTGTCTCTCTTTCAAAATTATACTGGAAAGACAATAATGAATAATAACCATTCGATCAAACAACGAATGATTACTATAGTTTAGTTGTATTTCAAAACTCAAATCTACGCATGATAGGAAATTTTTTCCAACCGAATTCCTCCTAAATATTCTGTTTGGATAAACCTGTTCTTACCAGAATTATGGATATTACAATGAGAAAAAACCAATCCCTAGTTTTTTCTTTATTTGTTTCTCTCTTTCTTTACTTTCACTGTTCTAAGAACAAATCGTTCTGCTATTAGATTACGACGATACTTACTTTCTACTGGAAGTGACTAGTGGTTGTCCAAAGAGGTTCTACACATAATAAAATTAGATCCTTCTTCCGCTGAGTGATCCACCACATATCATACATTTAACATTTTAGACTCCTAGAGATTTTTTTATGCTTTTTTGACTCATCTCATGTCATGTTTAAGCATGAAAAATGGTTCGAGTCCCCTTTACTAATCTACTTCCTTTCAAAATCTGAAGAAGTTACCATAGAACTTCGTAAATGATCTGTTAATGGCTCAATCAATGACTTCTTGGGATGGGAAATCAAAAAAATTCCTTGGTTTTGTTTTCTTTTGCTATAGTATAGGAATATACTATTCTTCCTCTATTGATTCTTTTGATGGATCCCGGAACCTATATATAAAATTATAAGAAACCTAGGAATTAGAAGAATTGGCCTTCGATTATTTTGGGTTGATCGAAATCGAGTGGATGTAGCGAAAAAAAGAAATAGAATTAGACTGCTATTTCGATGTACTAGTCTACTATTTAGATTAGATGTACATCTAATACATCATATACATACATATTGTAAATTGATCTATATAAACCCTCCATTTAGATAAAGTCTATATCTGTATACAATACAACTTTATATGATAATATCATTGTATACAATATTAGATAATATAAAATACTCTAAAATGTGGTAGAAAGGACTATATATAGTCCTTTCTACCACATTTTATGATTCCAACCAGATCATTTCATTTAAGACTTGGAATTTTCTTTTAATCCCTTTCTTTCATTTCTTCAATCATTGAAAAAAGGATTGATAAGAACTAATAATTCAGATTCAAATTAATCATTTTGACTGACTGTTTTTACGTAGATAATAAGTAAAAAAGCAGTAGGAACTAGAATGAACAGTGCAGTAGCAATAAATGCGAGAATATTGACTTCCATAATTTCATTATTTATTTTTTTTTTCTTCGCAATAACTCGGGATGTAATCCCATAGAGATGAGAAATTTAACTCCTGTAAATTCATTGGGATGAATTGATCCTGATGATACTGAATAGGATCAATATTATGAATAACAATATCTGATCTATCAAATCGATTCATCGTCGAGAATTGAATAGTATAACATGGGAAGATCCTTTATCCATACTAATTACGAAATGGGATTTTTTATTGGATCAGGAATCCCATTGGATTTTTCATCCTCTTCCACTTTTTCTTTTCTATAACCTACTGTCTTCCTTATCTTATACAACTCTCCTTCCTGTGTATTATACTTACAATTATGAGGTATTATATGACCGGTATTCTATGGGTCACACACAGACCCAAACGAGGTGAGATGGAAAAAAAGGGATTAAATAAAAAAGATCAAATATTCCAACAAATTTACTGAAAAGGGTCCTTGCTCGGTCTTTTCTTTTATTTTATTAGTATCCTCTTTCTTGTATTTATTTGTACTGGAATGCATACATCAAAAATGATGTCTGCAATTTGAATGAGAATGAGATAGATTGTTTACAATTAGTCATTGAGGATACACAAACAAAGTCAGAACTAGAAAAGGTGTGGTTTAACCTGAAAAGTACTCTGTCGAGGTAATTATGTTAAGTTCATTGTCCATCGTACAATAAACGAATACCATTTTTGTATGTACTCCCGGTAAAATAGGATCACTCTACTCCATTTCATTGATCAAGAACAATCGAAAAAGAAAGTAAGACGAGGATGGTATCTCTTAAAATACTGAATATAGTAATACCACCGATTGTACTAATGTACATATGATATGTCTCTCCTTTATCAATCGGGAGTAGTGGAAAGATTTGAAATTCCCGTATCCATATTTGTGTGATGATAAATGCGAAATAAAAAACAAAAGAAATAAGGATCCCCACTGGGGATTAGATCTTGCTTCCTGTCCCCCTTTTCCGTGAAAAGAGAGAGATGAATTGATAAATTCACCGAATCCTAGTTCGGGACTGACGGGGCTCGAACCCGCAGCTTCCGCCTTGACAGGGCGGTGCTCTGACCAATTGAACTACAATCCCAGCGAGGTGTATGGCATACATATTCTTAATGTTACATATTCTTAATGTAATCATAAGAACATTCTAGTCCTAGTCGTCGTATTGTAAGAAAGACAGGAATGATATACTGATATCATATCCACATATAATATGGGCTATAGTGAGAGTGACACGGATTACTAGTAACCAATAATTATTTTACGGCCAAAAGTGGATAATCAATCTTTCAATGAGAAAAAAGAACTAAACTTTTTTGTTTGCTTTTCATGATACTTTACTTAATTAAGTAAAGTATCATGAATTAGATCCTTAGAAAGATCAGAAAGAGAAAAATAGGGATAGAGAAAAAAAAGTTGATCCTTTCTCTTTATTTCTACGGATTAGGCATTTCCATTTATGGAAGACAAATTGGTTATATCATATTCATGGAGCGGTGAATTATTGGGCCGAGCTGGATTTGAACCAGCGTAGACATATTGCCAACGAATTTACAGTCCGTCCCCATTAACCGCTCGGGCATCGACCCAGGAAGAATTCATTCTAGGCTTATCGATAATCTATGATCAACTTCCTTTCATAGTACCCTACCCCCAGGGGAAGTCGAATCCCCGCTGCCTCCTTGAAAGAGAGATGTCCTGAACCACTAGACGATAGGGGCATATACGCCCGACCATCATCATACTATGATGATAGTATGAGCAGTTTTTTGGAATTGTCAATATAGTCTAATGGTATGACTAGATCCAAAAAATCTTTCCTACTTTTATGTTATGATTTTTTATAATTTTTTTTTTTCAAAAATTCAAAATAATAATCTTATCTACTTTTGGAGTAAATCCAATTTATTGTTCCTGAATGAACTCCTATGCATATACGTATATATTATGTACATATAGTACATATATACATATATGCAGTAGACTCATAATGGAAAAAAAAATGGCTAATTCATGAATTGAATAAAACGGCCCTTTTAACTCAGTGGTAGAGTAACGCCATGGTAAGGCGTAAGTCATCGGTTCAAATCCGATAAAGGGCTTTTTTTTCCACTAAACTCAAGTTTTAGCCTTCGTTTTTCAGCGGAAAATATCTCTATTATTTTTTCTAAAAAGAAAAGGATAACCACCATTATAACGAATTCTGATTATTCTGACTTTTAGTTAGGAAGTTGAACATTTATTGATTAGCAAAATGACTAATTGCACATATTAGGAGTAGTCCACCTGTAGTGACATAGTAGTCCTCCTCATGTCTCATTATTCACAAATTTTTTGTCCTGGGACATAACAGAAATATTCTATAATACTCTATATATACAATTCCTATTATTAATCGACAAACCAAGGTGTTCTTATTTCTCCAATGTTCTTATAACACCCACTATCAAATTCTAAATAAAGAAAAAGTAAGTGGACCTGACCCATTGAATGATGACTATATCAGCTATTCTGATATTTAAATTCGATATAGATTAAATTGTATAAGCAGATTTATTTTTATTTCCTTAGACCACGCAAAGCAAGA